GCATGAATTGATAAAGATCCAATAAGTCCAACATTGATTCCTTCAGACGTGTCAATGGGGCAAATACGCCCATAGTGACTAGGATGGATATCTCGTATCCGAAAATTAGCAGTTCGCCCTGTTAATCCGCCAGGGCCCAAATAGCTCAACTTTCTCCCATGAACGATTTGTGTCAATGGATTAGTTCGATCCAAAACTTGAGATAATGGGTGTAATCCGAAAAAGGATTCATAAGTAGTTGTTAAAGGAGTTGAAGTTACCAAATTCTGAGGAGTAGGTATCAATTTATGCCTAATTGCTCCGCCTATAGTTCCCTTAACTACATTTTCTAAACGAGCCAGAGCCAAACCGAGTTGGTCTTGTAAAAGATCCGCTACAGAGCGAATACGTTTATTTTTCAAATGATTCATATCATCAAGTGTACCCATGCCAAATTTCATCCCAATCAAATGATCGGCAGCTGCTAATATATCTCGTGGTAACAAAAATATATTGTTCTGAGGTATATTAAGATTAAGTCTCCAGTTAATATTTCGGCGACCAATCCTTCCTAATTCACACCTTTGGTGAAAGAATTTTTTTTGTAATTCCTTACATAAGGATTCAGAAAAAATTGGATCCCCACCTACACAAGAAAATTGTTGATAAAACTCCAAAATAGCATTTTCTTTTGACCCAATTTTTTTTTTCTCCTTATCGGTCAAGAAAGATAAGAAAATTTCAGGGTAGCAAACATTCTCTAAAATGTCTCTTAGGTTCGAACCCATAGCTGATGATAGAACTAGAATAGATATTTTCTGTTTCCTACTCACACGAGCCCATATTCTTGCTTTTTTATCAATCTCTAATTCTAACCTGCCTCCCCAATCTGATATTATGGTGCCGGTATAGACCGAAATCCCGTTATGATCCAATTCTGACTGGTAATAGATACCAGGACTTTGCAATATTTGATTGATCACAATTCTGTATATTCCGTTTACTATAGAAGTTCCAAGGGAATTCATTAAAGGAATGTTTCCAATAAAAATTCTTTGTTCTTGCATATTCCTACTGGTTTTCCAAATTAATCCCGCAGATACATATAATTCAGAAGAATATGTAAGTGATTCATAGACAGCATCTCGTTCTTTTATCAGAGGTTCTACCAATTGATATGTTTCCACAAATAATTGAAATTCAATTTCGTGATCTATATCTTCAATTTTTGGAAATTTAGAAAGTTCTTCTATTAACCCCTGATCAATAAACCGATAAAACCCTTCAAATTGTATCTGATTTAATCCGGGTATTGTAGATATTCCCTCTTTTCCATCCCCGAGCTTCTTTTTTGAATTTCCCATTTATCCGTTTATTGAAAAAATACCATCCCATCTCTCATTCTTCACCGAATCATATCCATAGAATTCGATCTAGCAATAATGGAATTTCTATTCTGTTTACTGAATCACATGAAATTTTATCCAACTCCAAGATATATGGAATGTATGAAATACGTATGAACGGAGACTAGATTCAATTGGAATTTTTTATAAGAAAGAGATCCAAATGGAACAGAATTGAGAAATACCACTGGAACTTATGGAGTTTTGTAAAGACTAGAAAAAAAGTAATTTCATTTTCACCTATGATATTACATATTCCAATTCGATTGCATACCATTAAAAAATGCATTCATGCTTTGATCTGTTCGAGCAGATAAATATATAAAAAATAGAAAACTTTTTTTTTACCACTTTACTTTTTCATCTATTTGTATTTCATTGTTCAAAAAAAGTATTTGCAGAAAAGAGTTTTACCTATTTTGAATAGAGTATCATTGAATTGAAGTAGGTAAGAAAACTTGTGTTTTTTTAGTTATTAAAAATTTTTTATTATTATATTATTAAAATAAAAAAGAATGCACAGATAAGATATATACCTCTCTTTTTCTTCTTTTATTGGGGTACAGTTCTATTTGGGACAGCACATGCTGTGCTCTATCAAAAATTAAACTTTCTCTTCAATGTATTTGATGAAAAATTGAAATACAAAAATTTATTGAGAATTACTCCTCAAAAGCATCCCTAGAGAGATAAAAAAACCCCATTATAGAGCTATAGCTCTATAACATAACACAACGTAACGTATGTTCTGATTCTGGGGTTTACATATACTCATCATTACTGTTATAATTGAAATTGTAGAAGATTTATTTTTCTTTTTAATTGAAAAAAATCAATTTAGTTAGAAATACATTTCTAATGATTTGCTTTTATTATTTTATTATTAGAAATAAAAAAATGTAGATTTTAATTCAAAAATGGTCATGAATTTACAGTCAATAGTTAATGGTTCTTATTTATACTGGATTCTTCTATATTTTGTGACTGAAAATCTATATATTTTTTTCGGAGTTGAAAAAAAAAGATAAAATTTGAATCTAGTTTCTATCGTTTTGGCGGCATGGCCGAGTGGTAAGGCGGGGGACTGCAAATCCTTTTTCCCCAGTTCAAATCCGGGTGCCGCCTCAACAACAGACTTGAAATCCCCTATTATAACAAACGTAGGAAAAGACTCTTTATACTTTCTTTATCGTGATTCTAAGCCCCTGGCTCTCGCGGTTCCCATTCTCTAACCTAAAGTTTTGCCTATCAGATTCAAGTAAAACTTAAAGTAGTGGGTAGTGGGGGGAAATCCGTAAATCTTTACTTTCCACTACTAAATTTAGTTCCACTTACTGAGTCTTCAATTAGATTGGGTAGCCAGAGGGGGAATTAAATTAATAGTTTTGAAAAGGACCTAAGATACTTTGGATACAGACTAATGAAAGTCTCGGAATGCTCAGACATTCAATCAATATTATATTAGAATTATATTAGATGAAGAATTGCCTTTCGTTTTACTTCCAAAAATAAAAACCTTATTCTTTCTACATGTGAGTCAGATTCCTTGGATACTTCGAAAAGTGTCTGTTTACTTGTGTTTACATCTTGTCGATTCTACTAGAAATTCTATAATAAGAATAACATAACTCATTACTCATTATAAGAATAAGATAAGTGTTATAAGAATAAGATAAGTGGATTTTTTGGAGTAGTTCATCAACGGTGACCAAATACCTCTCCCTTTTTTTGACTCTGTACCAGTTATTTCACTATTATTAGTGAACAATAATGGAATAGTTTCTTCATATTCATAGAAATAGGGGACAGAATTCACATGGATATAGTAAGTCTCGCATGGGCTTCTTTAATGGTAGTTTTTACATTTTCCCTCTCTCTCGTAGTGTGGGGAAGAAGTGGACTCTAGAAGTACTCCTAATTGCGGTAATAATCAAACTTTATCAACCTGTATCAATTGTTTTCGTTTTATAGACCATTCGACAAATTTTTTTTTAATATTTTTTTTATAAATTGGATTTCTGTTTTGTTTTATTGACTAATTTTCTATTTTTATATCAGGGTTTACACAGTTAACCATTCATGGGTTAACCCCTTTTCGAAATCTAAAGAAGTTTCCATCGAATTAGGATTATCTGTATTAAATGGATCAAACAAACAAATGAAATTGAGAAAGTATGTACATACATTTCATAATTCTATTTATATTGATAAAAAAAAATATATATATTAGGTAGGTGGATTCCTTTATATTAAGATATTTCACTTGTACTTTATACATTACAATAACCATAATGGCTAGTATGGTAGAAAGAGATCTCTTTCTACCATACTAACGGGCCCCTTAGGATACTACTGAGTCTAAGGCATTCCTTTCATTTAAGACGAGAAATTGAAATCTTTTTTTTTTTTTTTTTTTTTCATTGATAGTAAAATTGTATTCAAATTAATCATTTTGACTAACCGTTTTTACGTAAATTATAAGCAAAAAAGCAGTAGGAACGAGAATGAAGAGTGCAGTAGCAATAAATGCAAGAATATTTACTTCCATAATTTAATCGTTTATTATTATTATTTTTTCGGGATTTAATCCCATAGAGATGAGAAATCTTTCGCTTGTAAATTCACTCAGATGAATTAGATTTCGATGATATCGAATGAAATAAATATCATGAATAACAATATCGAAGCTATGAAATCGACTCATCGTCAAGAATTTAATAGTATAACATAGGAAGATCCTTTATCCACACCGAATACATAATGAGATACCTGATCCAATCAAAAAAATATTTATTTATTATTCTTTTTCCCCGCTTTCTTTTCTACAACCTAGTACTTTACTTGTACAATCATCTGATGAAGTATCATAAAAAACCCTTTCTACTTCGATTGTTTACAAAAAGATTTTATAAAGAACCTTAAATAAACAATAGAAATCAAATAGAAAACAAGTACGAAGTTCAATTTGAAATTTTCAAAAATTTTTAAGAGTCTATCGTCTTTTTGGAAAACAAATAAGGGGAGTGTGATAAAGACGAGTCCCAGTAAAAAAAGTAAAAAAAAACTAAAATATTCCAAAAAATTAACTAAATTAAAATTAAATTATTAAATTTTCTTACGAGTTTTTTCTTCAACATCGACTCTAATCTTTAAAAAGAGCATATTCATTAGGGAAGATTCATTAGGGAAGACTAATTTTATCTTTTTTTTTTTTTTTCCTCTTTCCTTAGTTGGATTCGAACTTTTTTCAATTCCTTAACTTCATAGAAATAAAAGTATACATAGGTACTCTTAGCAAACGTATTATACGCCATCCTATTCCATTTTCCTACACGAGTTAATGGGAGATCAATTGCCAAAAAGCGGAAACCCCGTACAGTATCTCTTTCTTGAATGCTCTCAATAATTATCCTAATTTACATATGTCTCTCTACCATCAATTGGTGCTAGTTAAAATAATGGAAATACCCCTTTCTTTTGCTTGATGAAAAAAAAAGATAAATTAAACCATTTTGATACCCTTGCCCAGAAACAAAAAGGTGAGTTGATGTCTTTTTTTATTGAATTCGCCGGGACTGACGGGGCTCGAACCCGCAGCTTCCGCCTTGACAGGGC